ATTAAAAGAAAATTTGGATTTTCTATTCAATTCCAAATTGAAATATGATAATTTTCTGAGAATTACTTTTACTTATAGGCAACATATATAAATAAAATAATAAATATCTGTGTAACAATTTCTGCTCTGGGGTTTACATAGACTCATAATTGTTGTTATAATTGAAATTGAGAAGGATACTGATGTATCAATTTGTATTTTCTCATGTCATTAGGAAAAGAAAATCCAATTTGGAGATTCAAATCGTTCATGAATTCGCAGTCAGCAGTCAATAGTTAATGGTTCAAATTTGTCATAATTTTTGACTTTTGCGAATGAAAATCCACATTTGATTTTTCAATAGAAAGTGAGAGAGGTTGGCTATTTTGAGATACTAGACAGGGGTGGATACAATCCAATCAAAAGGGGGAAGGATTTCTTTTAGGATTAGGAAAGAAAAGGATTAAGTTAAGAAAAACGGAACTCAAGATGCAAATCCAATAAAAGGAAGTTCCGTACTACGGGAAAAATTTCATATATTTTTTATCATTTTGGCGGCATGGCCGAGTGGTAAGGCGGGGGACTGCAAATCCTTTTTCCCCAGTTCAAATCCGGGTGTCGCCTGATCGACAAAACAAAAGACTCGAAATATCTTCTTCCGTTCTGCTGATATAACTCGCCGAAGTATTTCCCAGCAGAAGCAGACTGTTGATATTTGTTTGATTCGAAGCACCCGGCTGGGGGTTTTCGAAAAGATTGTAAATCCTCGCATCTAGGATTCAAGGAAATATTCTAATGGTAGACGAGTTATCAAGACTTCGCGATTGCCTTTTACTACCAATCACTAATCGTTGTACTACTAATGTAGTGCCTAGTGGCTGGACCTTGAATTAGATTGGAGAGCCTGATAGGAAATAGAATTCAATTACAATAGTGGTGGGGGGACAGAAGATACTTTATATACGACGGACTCCCAAGAACTTCTCAGTCCTCGGGTATCCAATCAATATTCGATTGGATGGATAATTCACTTTGAATTTAAATTCTAGTAAAGGGCAAAAGCAAAAAGAGAAAAAATTTCTTTTCGGCAACCCCTAATCAAGAATATACTTATACCGTCTCCCCACTCTTTCACAGCGAAAATGGGGAAAGGGTACGAATTAGATCAAATGGGATTTTAGATAAGGATTATCCGCTTTTTACTTATGAGGATCAACAAAAAAATAGGCCCTATTATTCCTATATGTTCCATTAGGAACATTCCCTCGAGATGTTACTACGTATTTTGCTTATGCTTCATCTTTCCCGATTGGAAATCATATAGGAATCTTTTTATAAAATGAGTGGATTTAGTGAATTGGTTTATTAATAGTGTTCGATCAGAAGCCCCTTTTGACTCTGCGCCCCTGATTCCACTATACTATTATTAGTGAGGAATGATGGAATAATTCCTTCATAGTTATAGAAATAAGGGGACATAATTGACATGGATATAGTAAGTCTCGCTTGGGCTGCTTTAATAGTAGTCTTTACATTTTCCCTTTCACTCGTAGTGTGGGGAAGAAGTGGACTCTAGGGGTATTACTAATTGAGTTGGGGAATCAAAATCAAACTGTATCAATTGTTTTTTAGATCGTTCTGCAACGCGTTTTGAACTATTTCAAATGAAAATCAAAAGATCTTCATTTCGAATTCCATTGGATTCGAATGAAGTAATGTATTATATGAATCATACTCTTTCAATTAAAGAGATATTTCGTTGATTCCTATCTTTGTATTTCGAAGGGGATCCAAATGATAGGAAATTTAGTCCAATCCAATTTTTCCTAAATTTGATATTTCAATCAACGAGCTCTTACCAGTACCGGGCTTATAGATGGATACTAAGGAAGACCAGACCCTTTTTATTATTATTTTATTTGTTTCCCTCTTTACTGTTCAAAGAAAAAGTCGTTTTGTTAAGTGTATAGGTGTATACGCACTTTCTATGAGAAATGGTATAAACATAGCGGTTGTCTAACGAGATAATATAGATAAGAGGATCTTTCCTCAGGCAAGTCGCATATCGCACATTTACCGACTGTTTTCTAATTTTAGAAATTGGATTTATGCTTTATCGACTCACATTTCATATCATGGCTCAGGCGTTAACGTTAAAAATCGGTGAGGTTTACTCTTCCTTTTCGAACTCCGAGAAGTGCCCGTGAAACTCCTGTTGATAGTTCAATCAATTACTTCTTCGGAATGTTTGCTAATGATTTATTTTATTAATATATGTAATATATGCCCCTACCGTTTTTCCTTCATTGATTTATTTCTTTTGATAGATACCGAGATTCATATTGAAAATCAGAAAAAATCTAGTAATTAGAACCATAAGACATAAGAGTGAAATAAAACGATTATTTCAGATTGATCGAAACAAATACAAATAGGTGTAGCAAATAAATAAAATTGGGTGCTATGTCAATTCCATATATGGAATTGATATCCACATACACATATATAATATTGTATATTA